ATTCTCTGTACTATCAATAGGATCAATTATAACAAGTCGCACACTCATATTCCGGAAATACCGAAACAACGGAATTCCACGGTCGAACTACCAGAATGGACTATAAATCTGAGTCCTAAGTGATTCATTTTTGATTGAAAAGCCTTATGGACCTAACTCATTGAAATCCCATCCAGTAAAACGGAAGAATTATAAATCTCCAAAATAATAGATAGGAATATTGCAAATAGAGCCATTGCGACACCCATAAATGGGGTGGTTCCCCATCCAGGAGCCACTTTACCATATTCCGAATTCAATGGTTTCAATAAATCCCCTACAATAGTTCGTCTTGGCCCAGATCTAGAACTACCCTCAACGGTTTGTGTAGCCATAAATACTATTTCATTGGTTGAGATCTGTTGACTTTGTATACTATTCCGTTTTAAATAAACGATCTTATCGTAGCATAGATCCATCGCGGTCTTGAAATTTCTAATAATGGAAACAGCAACCTTAGTCGCCATCTCCATATCTGGTTCACTTGTAAGCTTTACAGGGTACGCCTTATATACCGCTTTTGGGCAACCCTCTCAACAACTAAGAGATCCATTCGAGGAACACGGGGACTAATTGAAGTAATGAGTCCCCCATATGGGGGACTCATTACTTCAATTAAGATAATGAAAAATCATTTCATCTTTTTAGTCGGGACCTTAGGCGGTTCTCGAAAAAATATAGCGAAAAAAATTATCCCTAAAGTCGATACTAACAGGAATGTATAAACCAATGCTTCCATAGATTCGATCGTGGTTTACAATTATAGCTTCCACACCTGTTCATTTGGGATCATTTCCCAGATAAAGAAAGGACAAGAGCAAAGAAAGGCGATGATGAAAATCAATATTTCTACGGTACCTTCTGTCAAATAAAAAAATCAAATATAGAGACGAAAGATACCATAGCAATGTTGTATCAGACTACCTGTCTCCTTGTAGTTGGATCTCCAAGTTTTTGGAATGCTCCAAATTCCACTTGAGCATCCAAATCTGGGTCAATACCAGCAAAAACATCTCTGAACAAGGTTCTAGCACCATGCCAAATGTGTCCGAAAAAGAAGAGCAAAGCAAACGTAGCATGTCCAAAAGTGAACCAACCCCTTGGACTGCTCCGAAAAACACCATCGGATTTCAAAGTAGCACGATCTAATTCGAAAATTTCACCCAATTGGGCACGTCTAGCATATTTTTTCACAGTAGCAGGATCGCTATAGCTGACTCCATTGAGTTCGCCACCATAGAACTCAACAGTTACACCCACTTGTTCGACACTATACTTCGATTCTGCCCTTCTAAAAGGAACATCGGCTCTAACAATTCCGTCTCCGTCTACCAAAACTACTGGAAATGTTTCAAAAAAAGTAGGCATACGACGTACAAAAAGTTCATGCCCTTCTTTATCTCTAAAAATAGGGTGTCCTAACCATCCAACAGCTATTCCATCCCCGTTGTCCATTGAGCCTGCTCTGAATAATCCACCTTTCGCCGGATTATTACCGATGTAATCATAGAAAGCTAATTTTTCAGGAATTTTAGACCAAGCTTCCGATAAACTCAGATTCTCGGCTAGACCGGCGCCAACTCTTCGATATATTTCTTGCTGGAAGTATCCCTGATCCCACTGATAACGAGTGGGACCAAATAATTCGATCGGGGTAGTTGCTGAACCATACCACATAGTCCCAGCAACAACGAAAGCTGCAAAAAAGACAGCAGCGATACTACTGGAAAGGACAGTTTCAATATTGCCCATACGTAATCCTTTGTATAGACGTTGGGGTGGGCGGACACTAAGATGGAATAGACCCGCTAATATGCCCAATGTACCTGCTGCAATATGATGAGAGGCTATTCCTCCCGGAACAAAAGGATCAAAACCTTCCGCGCCCCATGCTGGATTTACAGATTGTACTTTTCCGGTTAGGCCATAAGGATCGGACACCCATATTCCAGGACCATACAAGCCTGTTACATGAAATGCGCCAAACCCAAAGCAAGCCACCCCTGAGAGAAATAAATGAATTCCAAAGATCTTGGGCAAATCCAAAGAGGGTTTTCCCGTACGTTCATCACAGAATATTTCTAGGTCCCAATACACCCAATGCCAGATAGCTGCTAAGAAGCACAAGCCAGAAAACACAATATGTGCTCCGGCCACACCCTCGTAACTCCAAATACCCGGATTCGTTATAGTTCCTCCTGTGATACTCCAACCGCCCCATGAGTTGGTTATTCCTAAACGAGTCATGAAGGGTATAACGAACATACCTTGTCTCCACATTGGATCAAGAACGGGGTCAGAAGGATCAAAAACTGCTAATTCGTATAGAGCCATCGAACCGGCCCAACCAGAAACTAGAGCGGTATGCATTATATGGACAGAAAGCAGCCGACCAGGATCATTCAATACGACGGTATGAACACGATACCAAGGCAAACCCATGGAAATACCCCTTTCTAAAAAAAAATAGACACTATGTCACTTTATCGCATTGGAAATAACTATGCTATGGACCTCACTTTTTCGTTGGATTATCTCGAAACAAGGGTTAATATTTATTCTGTTACGTTGGTAATAATGGAACTTCTGCTCGTAGGAACAAAAAGAAGCAGATCTATTCTATACCCAATAAGTACCAATACGCAATGGGGCGATTAGTCCTATTTTTTGTGAGCAAATTTATAGATACTTGTTTATCATTCGAACGATCCGTTCGTAAGAATTTTCCTTTATTCCGTCTTCCTCCATGAATCTTCCAATCGATCGATAAAATACGATAAATGACAATATTATGAAGACAATAAACCCATTGTTTATATTGTTTATTACGTTTCCACATCAAAGTGAAATAGAGTACTTAACTCCTTTTTCTTTCATTTAATGCCCATTGGTGTTCCAAAAGTACCTTTCCGGAGTCCTGGAGAGGAAGATGCAGTTTGGGTTGACGTATAGTGTGACTTGTCAGACATATTGGGTCATATGGGATTTCCCCGTTTTCTCCCCCGATCGAGATATCCTCTATTTCGCCCAAGAAAGATTGATTGAACCATCAATAATTCGAAGCGTGAAGTGCAATTAGATCAATTGATTTTTGGTTGGGGGATCCATATTATCAATTAAAAGAATTTATGGTTGGCTTGGACCAATAAAATGAAGTATACAGGCTCCGTTCAGAAAATACCAAATTGGGAATCTATGTATGATTCCCACCCTATCCTAAATGATTTCTCTATACCATATGAGTGATCTCGCCAATCAATGGAATGGAATAATATGGTGAATACATCGAATATTTTGTGGAAGGCATAAAACAAATTGAAAAAGAAGAAAGTCGTAGCAAAAAGAAGTGGTACTGGAATCATTTGTCCTATATGTACAAATGGAATTCGGGCAGACCTTTACCCGGAGTAGAGCATAAACCTAAAAGAGTTGAAGAGGCCCATTCGGGAACAAGAAAATGACATAGTGATTTGGATCTCGATGAAACAATACATCAATGAGAGGTTAGTTCGATAAGTTCAGTGAATTCTTTTTTATATAGGGAAGCAAGTCAAAACTCGTGTTTCTTGAAAATGAAAGAAAAAGCCCCTTCATTAGGAAAAAGCCTGCTACGAAAAAAGAAATAGGGCTGGAATCGACACATTTCTTTTTTTTTTTTCTCAATTTTGATTTTTTGAACCGTATGCATCCAAAGGTGCGTGTACGGTTCCTAAGGAATACAATTTTGTCCTAATCAACCGACTTCATCGAGAAAGATTACTTTTTTTAGGCCAACAAGTTGATAGCGAGATCTCGAATCAACTTGTTGGTCTCATGGTATATCTCAGCATAGAAGATGATACCAAAGATCTTTATTTGTTTATAAATTCTCCCGGCGGATGGGTAATCCCAGGAATAGCTATTTATGATACTATGCAATTTGTGCCACCAGATGTGCATACAATATGCATGGGATTAGCCGCTTCAATGGGATCTTTCATCCTGGTCGGAGGAGAAATTACCAAACGTTTAGCATTCCCTCACGCTTGGCGCCAATGAGTTTTTTGATTTGAGAAAAAAAAAAAAGACTATGCCTTCGCCATATGGAATATGAATAAAATAATTAAGTCATAATAGCATGGCATTTCAAGTTCGATATGAGCAAACTATTATTATTATTTTTTTTTTTCATAATATAATATGAGATTATGTATCGGGATAGTAGTATGAAAAAAAGGTTATTTCCGATTTGATCTTATGTATCGGGGTCCGTTTCAGCGTCACAAACCTTTTTGCTTCCACACCAGAAGTCTCTTTCCATCCAATATTTATGTTATGAAAGAGTGTGAAAAAAGATCATTTTTTACTTAATTTTGATTTGATCGGATCAGAAAGAAACTTTGGGATTGCTGAATCACAAACGAGATAAATATATAAAGCAACGGAACCATCATAGTATTTTTGATTCCTCCGAAAGGAAGGATGGTAAATGGATCATTTAACGATCCGGGTCTGATGGATTCGACTTGTCTCTTTCTTCGACGAAAGAAGAGAAAAAGAAATTCCATTGCAGAGCCGTATGCAATGCACAAAAAATGCCTGTACGGTTGTTCAATTCTATCTTTTTTTTTTCTCCCCGCTTGTTATTCTTTATCCCTTCCCCCAATCATGCGAGGTAGAGGAATCATTCATTATGTTATATCATCAGGGTTATGATCCATCAACCTGCTAGTTCTTTTTATGAGGCACCCACAGGAGAATTTATCCTGGAAGCGAAAGAACTACTAAAACTCCGCGAAACCCTCACAAGGGTTTATGTACAAAGAACGGGCAATCCTTTATGGGTTGTATCCGAAGACATGGAAAGGGATGTTTTTATGTCAGCAACAGAAGCCCAAGATCATGGCATTATTGATCTTGTAGCGGTCGAAAATACCGGGGATTTGACATAAATCTTTGATTCCATTTCGAATCATAATTTGAATGAACCATTATTTGATCTTTTATCTTCTTACCTGAATAAAATATTAAATGGAAATAATTGATAATCATCTGGTTAGGATCGATCTAAACCAACCCATTCTGTATATGATTCAGCATGCCAACTATAAAACAACTTATTAGAAACATAAGACAGCCAATAAGAAATGTCACGAAATCCCCTGCTCTTCGAGGATGTCCTCAGCGTCGAGGAACATGTACTAGGGTGTATGTGCGACTCGTTCAGATAATGAGCTAGAACAAATGAGACCATTTTTACAGTATCAATGGCCCGTACCCATGAATAAGATAGAATAGAAGAACTCTATTCACTATCTAAAAATAAAGATCTCTCATATACCGCTACCGCTATTGTGTATGGAATTTATGGTTTCCATTGGTGCAAATCCAATCGCCTCGATTTGAGATGAAAAGCAATTCCCCATTGGTAGCAAATGGTTATCCATTAAGCGGGGAAAATGATATTATATTTAAAAAGCAGAAAGATTATGCTCCTACTCTTGCAAGAACGGACTAACAGGGTCAGCTACCTATTCAACCTTCATAATTAAATGCCGTCACTGTATGGATAGATCTCATTGTAAAAAGACCTATTACTGGATAATTCATGGGTAGAGCCAAAGAGTGTGAACTGTACAAGTTACCAATAACATTGATTAAATGAGGAAAGGGGCTCCGGTGTATAGAGAGGACCTCACCGTTTAAGAAGTAACCATAGAAACGATGGAAACCACTATTTATCCATTTACTATATTATTTTATACCTACTTTGATTTTTTTTATACCTAACATCGGTACAATTTCTTTTTTTTTTTTGAGGCCTGGAAGAAATCAAAAAATCGTGGTTGGGAAGGTTATAGTAGCAAAAGCCATTGGAATTTGTATTTTATACATCGGAAGAATCCGTTTTGTTATTAATAAACCAGGAGAGGGGAAAAGAATGACTGAAAGAAATCAATTAGTTATTCATCAAAGTTTCATTTGATTCAATGACCAGAGTTAGAAGAAGATATAGAGCTTGGAGACGTAGAACAAAAATTCGTTTATTTGCATCAACCTTTCGAGAGGCTCATTCAAGACTTACTCGAACTACTACTCAACAGAAAATGAGAGCTTTGGTTTCCACTCATCGGGATAGAGGCAGGCGAAAGAGAAGTTTTCGTCGCTTGTGGATCACTCGGATAAATGCAGTAACTCGTGAGAATAGGGGATCCCGTAGTTATAGTCGATTAATACTTGATCTGTACAAGAGGCAGTTGCTTCTTAATCGTAAAATACCTGCACAAATAGCTATATCAAATAGGAATTGTCTTGACACGATTTCCAATGAGATCATCAAATAAGGAGATTGGAAGGAATTCACCGGAATGCTTTAAACGGAGTTCCCCGGAGAATGAACTCCGGGAGGGTATAGTAGAAATTCATATGATAAGATAAGTAGTAGGAATGAACGAACACCTTTCAATAAAAAAAAAAAAGATTTCTTCTTCCCCCATTCTTTTTTTATTATTATTACGGTGCAACAATCTCGCGGCTTTTTCGAACAAAACATCAATCTGAGTTCCAATTAGAGTTTTGATTCGATTGAGGAATAGGCTTATTTATTTCTGGTTCTAGGACCTGTAGTTCTAGGGATCGACTCGGTTCTCTCAAATTGTTTCTCATTATTAAGAAAAGGTAACGAAGATAAAATACGAGCTTGTTTTATAGCAATAGTAATTAATCGTTGTTGTTTCAAGGTTAATCTATTCACTCGTCTAGATAATATTTTTCCTTGTTCACTAATAAATTGACTAATTAAACTCATGTTTCTATAATCAATTCGATCCCCCGATCCAATTGGGGGCAAACGCCTATGAAAAAATCGCTTAGATTTACGAAAGGGCCCCCTGGGTTTATCCATGATTTCTTTCTTATTTCTAAAATCCCATTTATTCATTCATTTCGGATCCGACCGAAATAGGATTTTATTTGTATATATATGTGTGTGTAATTTCTTCCTCTTCCTTGGAAGAGTGACACACGCGTTCCGTTCGATTTATTTCTTTATCTCCCCATGAATCGTATGCTTGTAACAATAAGGGCAGAATTTTTTCAAGTCCAATTGACTAGGTGTATTGTGTCGATTCTTTTGAGTAATATATCTGGAAATGCCCCGCGATTCTTTATTCAAACCATTTCGGACACAACTGGTACATTCCAAAATAACTACTACTCTGACATCTTTACCCTTAGCCATGAACCTCCTTTGGATTTTGGATTCACTCAATTCTTCTATTTTCGATTCGAACAGAAGCCGAGAAGAAGAAAGGAATGAAACGAAAAGTTGCTAACTCGAAATCAATTCAATTATGAAGGATTTCGTTGCAATCAATAGAGTCATAATATTATTAAGTAATACAATTATTTCTAACTATCAATTATTCCTAATCTCAGTATTTCATTTACTATCTTGTATGATCTTGAACAGCCTGCCCTCGACCCACACTTCTATTTCTGTTCTCCTTATATAAAATATATTCTATCCTGAACCCCAGTTTCGATGAGGTTCAATCCACTTTTATTCTTTCTCTTTCTTTCCTAAACAACTGAAAAAAAAAAATAAAAAGAGGGGGATTAGTCACAGATAATTTATTGTATCTCTAATCTTCTTCATCTCTTCCCATGTCAATAACTAGAATGAGAAAAAGGGGAATGTCAACGCATCTGGGAATAAACGATTAATCTCTATCAATAGACCCGCCAAAGACCCGAACCATAGAGTAGCTAGTACAGGTGCCGTGGAGAGATATGTTTTTATATCTCGCATTGAAAATCCTCCTTCTTTTTCTTTAACTTTATTGACTTTATTCTATATTGTAATATATATATGATCAGATGCATATGTAGTTAAAGATCATTTGTATTTGTACGGGGAATCCCTAACTAAAATGGATATGTACAATGATCCGGTAGATGAGATCCACCTGTCCCTGAAACTGAAAAAGATAAACACTTCTTCCTGAGCATTACTGATAAATATTCATTCCTTTATATGTTATGTTAGGTATGTATATAATTCTTTTCTTTTTTATATAAGATCGAAGGAATGGAAAGGAAAAAGAAATTCTATATAGATAGAGGAAATTACGATGTGGAAAACAAGACAGGGATTCCCTACAATGGCACTGTACAACAAATGAAAGGGATGTAGCGCAGCTTGGTAGCGCGTTTGTTTTGGGTACAAAATGTCACGGGTTCAAATCCTGTCATCCCTACCTATTACCTCTCCTATGGACAGTAACGAGGGGTCAATTGAGATCGATTCAAATTGGACATAATCTATCATTTTATGATACTATACATACAAGATGGATTGGGGGTACGAAAAGAATCCTTTTCTTGACATTCGTATCTCCCATCATAATAAAGCGCTCTTAGTTCAGTTCGGTAGAACGTGGGTCTCCAAAACCCGATGTCGTAGGTTCAAATCCTACAGAGCGTGATTCTTTTAATGTCGAATCACAATAAAATAACTTCACTAACTTGAACTGCAACCTGAATTTGACCTCCTGGAAATTCAAGAGGAGGTCAATCAAAAAAAGAGATGTTACTCAATTAAAGGTCCAACTGATCGCCGCGTCTGTATTGTAAATATGCAGTTACGAATAATCCGGCCAAGGTAATAGGAATTAGACCTAACACAATTCCAAATAGAAAAACTTCAATCATTTCAATTTGTTTGAAAGAAGAGAAAAAGAGAGGTAATATCTATCTCTAAATATTAATCCGAATCGCCCATGAATCTCAATAACCAAGAATTGGCAATTGACACGGGAAGGAACATAGAATACCGGGAATCTCACAGAAATACTCATTTTTATGAATTGTTCATTCAATTAATTTGAATTTCAAATAAGTCGTATCTTGCTCAGACCAATCAATAGAGCTGGGGTTATAGTTGAAGCAGCCAGTAGAAAACCGAAATAACTAGTTATAGTAGTCATGGAGGGGCTAAATGATATATGTTCTTTTTTATACATATGTTTCTAAAGCACTTACCTAAGTTTCCATTTTTGCGAGATCCAATGACAAGAAAAAATACTAATTGACAGAATCCGTTCCAATTGAAAGTTCTTGATTCATCAGCCATTGGCACTAAAAAAGAGAGAGTAAAGGGGTAGAAAAAAAAAAGATGGATTCGTCATCTGTAACATCTACGGATCCCGTGATTCCGAATCAACGGATTCAGTAAGCAACCCGTGAGTCAAGTAAATAAGAACTGTGTCTTGTAACTTCAGTCAAAAATGAAGTTCTCTTTGAGTAACTATGGAATAAAAGAATTGGATTTTAAAATTCCATTTTTTTTTTTATTTTGATCATTTCGTTTCTTTTTCAATTTATCTAATCTATTTTGGAACAAACAGCCGGATAACGCTTTTTTTTTTTTACTTTTTTAATCATTGGATTCATTCAGTAGTAGGTTGGTTAATTGCACATAATATTTCGAATGAGAAGAAAAAGAAAAGTATCCCATGATCTCTCGAAGAAATAAAACCTTTATTTCGAGCCCAACTCAATTCTAAAACTAGCAATTGCTATTATCCTTTTTATTTTAGGTTTCACACTCTGTCTTTGCATATCATAGAGTTCAGTCCCTTCCTTGTAGCTAGGTTAAGAAGGAACCTTTGGATCTAATGCAGCAATGGTTGCATCACGAATATTGATAATTGTTCCAATTATTATTTGTTCTGTTTCTTTCATCGAATACTATCTAACACTGTACGACCAAGCAATTACCTGAAATGAAAGGATTAGAAAAAAAACCCCTTTTCATGAAAAGGGGTTTCTAAATTTTGTATCTAATTGAATTGTGGGAATGTGATAATTTCTTTCATGAATTATTAGGATCCGCCAACTCACACTTTACCAAGATCTTCAGTTTCTATTCCGAAGCCAGTAATGGGAAACCTTATACTATAGGTATTTAGGAATTTTCTAT